CTATTAATTGAATTGCAATAAAATTCGGCCCAATCTTTTACTAAAAGGATTGAGCCGAATACACTACAAAGAGACTATTGTATATATTTTTTGTATTTATTTTTTTTTTTATTTTAATAGATACATAGTTATCTAGATATACAATACAAAATATAAGACAAAACAACTTAAACGTTTCTATTGTTGTGTTGGATCCACAATTAATCCTATGGATCTTTCGGATTGGTGTATTCTTTTATATCCTGTAGTTTCGGATCATGGAAATATCAAAACTTTTTTAACCATCCTGTAAATTGCCCCTTCTTTTCGTTCCGTGTTTGTTGGAATAGAAACTTATTAGTATTAATAATTAATAAAATAAATAAATAAATAATTAATATTAATAGTAATAGACGAGATTTTACGAAAAAAGTTCTTCTGATTCGAACAACTATTTATTTATTTTTTTCGATGTGAATTTGACACAACAGGGGGGAAACCGTTATTTTTATTTAGCTATTTTTTTTTTTTATTTATATAGTAATAAAAATTTATATAATATAAAAAATTTATATAATAGAATAATCGAATTAAAATAGAAAAAGAGTTCCAGCACATATAGTGACATATATATAGTGAAATGATACTCTGGATTCTGACGAAAGAGAATCATTTTTTCTTTTTTTATTTAATATCCACATTATTAGTTAGTTAATAATTCTAGTGATTCGATTTATATTAATAATTCTAGTAATTAGATTTATATGCTTATTTTGATAGGAAATGAATCAAATGATTTTTCATTGAATGACTATTCATCTATTGTATTTTAATGTAAATTAGGGGGGCAACAAAGCTCTATGGAAAAATGGTGGTTCAATTCGATGTTGTTTAACAGAGAGTTAGAATACGGGTGTGGGCTAACTAAATCAATGGATAGTTTTGATCCTATTGAAAATATCGATGTAAGTGAAGAAGACCCAATTATAACTGATATGGATAAAAACATTCATGGTTGGAGTGATAGTGACAATTCGAGTTACAGTAATGTTGATTATTTAGTCGGCGTCAGTGACATTCGGAGTCTCATATCTGATGAAACTTTTTTAGTTAGGGATAGTAATAGGGGCAGTTATTCCATATATTTGGATATTGAAAATCCAATTTTTGAGATTGACAATGATTATTCTTTTCTAAGTAAACCAGAAAGTTATTTTTATAGTTATAAGAATTCTAGTTATCTGAATAATGTATCTATATCTAAGAGTGACGAGACTCACTATGATCGTTCCATGTATGATACTAAACATACTTGGAATAATCACATTAATAGTTGTGTTGACAGTTATCTTCGTTCTCAAACTGGTATTGATAGTTCCATTTTAAGTGATAGTGACAACAGTTACATTTATAGTTCCATTTGTAGTGCGGACAGAAACAGTAGTGAAAGCGAGAGTTCCTGTATAAGTATAATAACTAGCAACACAAATGATAGTGCTTTAACTATAGGAGAAGATTCTAATGATCTAGATGAGACTCAAAAATACAGTCATTTGTGGGTTCAATGCGAAAATTGTTATGGATTAAATTATAAAAAATTTTTGAAATCCAAAATGAATATTTGTGAACAATGTGGATATCATTTGAAAATGAGCAGTTCAGATAGAATCGAACTTTCGATTGATCCAGGTACTTGGAATCCTATGTATGAAGACATGGTCTCTCTGGATCCCATTGAATTTGATGAATTTGATGAATTTGATTCGGAGGAGGAACCCTATAAAGATCGTATTGATTCATATCAAAGAAAGACAGGATTAACCGAGGCTGTTCAAACAGGCACAGGTCAACTAAATGGTATTCCCGTATCAATTGGGGTTATGGATTTTCAGTTTATGGGGGGTAGTATGGGATCTGTAGTAGGTGAGAAAATCACCCGTTTGATCGAATATGCTGCCAATCAATTTTTACCTCTTATTCTAGTGTGTGCTTCCGGAGGAGCACGTATGCAAGAAGGAAGTTTGAGTTTGATGCAAATGGCTAAAATATCTTCTGCTTTATATGATTATCAAGCAAATAAAAAGTTATTCTATGTATCGATCCTTACATCTCCTACTACTGGTGGGGTAACCGCTAGTTTTGGTATGTTGGGGGATATCATTATTGCCGAACCCAACGCCTACATTGCATTTGCGGGTAAAAGAGTAATTGAACAAACATTAAATAAGACAGTACCTGAAGGTTCACAAACGGCTGAATATTTATTCGATAAGGGCTTATTCGATTCAATCGTACCGCGTAAACCTTTAAAGGGCGTTCTGAGTGAGTTATTTCAGCTCCATGCTTTCTTTCCTTTGACTCAAAATGAAATCAAGTAGAACTTTAAATTAAAATATTTATTAAAATTTAAATATTTATTATTATTTGTAATATTTATTATTATTTGTGACGAGCGAGTAATTATTTAGTTTATAGGATTCGTTTATGGCAATCAAATTCAAAATCCAAATAATGAATTTCTCTTTGGTAACATAAGATTTAACTGCAGAAAGAATCATGTGATGTGGATAATTTTTTTTTATCGATATTCCTCTTTTCCTGATTAGTAATATTCCTATTTTCCTGATTAGTAATCAGGAAAACTCTATAAAAAAGCAAATTCTTTCTTCCACGAATTTAGGCAAGAGAAAGAAAAGGGATTTCATTGTTCCCTTCTTTTTTATTTTCTTTTTTTTTTCTATATATATTTTCTACTATATATTTTTTCTATATAATATATAGATATAGAAATGGATTTTTTATTTTTATAATATACTATAATATACATAGATATATATACTATCTATATACTTACTTAGATATGTTTAGTAGAATTATATAGGAATATAATTCTACATGAATTCTAAAAAATATCTTTATAACATCGAACCAAAATGTTAATATAAAAAATACAAATATTAAATCGAGGTACCCATTCTATGACAATTCTCAGCAACTTACCTTCTGTTTTTGTGCCTTTAGTGGGCCTAGTATTTCCGTCAATTGCAATGGCTTCGTTATTTATTCATGTTCAAAAAAACAAGATTTTTTAGATACGGGCAGTAGGGACAAATCTCATCTATTCTTTTTTTCGATCTATAAGAAATTCGATGAATTACTCCCCAAGGTTTCCATCAGAATAGTACTAGTTGATGAGCGTTACTTCGGTAAACCAAAAAAGAAAACTCAAATTCATTTGGGTTATTGTTATTCTCCCAATTCCAATAAAATACAACTGGATCTAGTATGGGTTGGCGATCAGAACGTATATGGATAGAACTTAGAACAGGGTCTCGAAAAACAAGTAATTTCTGTTGGGCCTTTATCCTTTTTTTAGGTTCATTAGGGTTCTTATTGGTTGGAACTTCCAGTTATCTCGGTAGAAATTGGATACCTTTATTTCCGTTTCAGCAAATGCTTTTTTTTCCACAAGGGATCGTGATGTCGTTCTATGGAATCGCGGGTCTCTTTATTAGCTTCTATTTGTGGTGTACAATTTCGTGGAGTGTAGGTAGTGGTTATGATCGATTCGATAGAAAACAAGGAATAGTGTGTATTTTTCGCTGGGGATTTCCGGGAAAAAATCGTCGTATTTTTCTCCGATTCCTTATGAAAGACATTCAGTCTATCAGAATAGAAGTTAAAGAGGGTATTTATACTCGTCGTGTCCTTTATATGGAAATCGGAGGACAGGGGTCCATTCCCTTGACTCGTACTGATGAGAATTTGACTCCACGAGAAATGGAACAAAAAGCGGCGGAATTGGCCTCTTTTTTGCGTGTACCAATTGAAGGATTTTGAAAAAGAAAAAAATGAACTGAAGAATGAATACTTCTTTAAAAATGAAAAAAAAAAACAGAAAAAATTCTTGAATTTTTTTTTAGAAATATTTGATATTTTGATAGATGATAGAAAGGGCATTCTTTCGTTTCGAAATCTGACTAAAATATTCATTACTTGAAGTGGCCCGCCTTCGTGCATTCATCGAAAGCACTAATTGCTTCGAATTTTATCAATGGATATCTTTGGAAACAATACAATATTTTTTTTCCTTCATTCGAATTGGAAGTGGACTGTTTTCTTTCTATTTATTATTCTATTTCTGTATTCTTTCTAAATTCAAGAACTAACTCCCGAATCACAAATAAAAAAAGGAGGAATAGATTTCGCTAGGATTTGTGATAGAACTTAGACTTGATAGAAATATTAATAGAGTTAACGAATGGGGTGAAGGTGAATTCATTAAAGACGAAAAATTAAAAATGGCAAAAAAGAAAGCATTGATTCCTCTTCTTTATCTTACATCTATAGTATTTTTGCCCTGGTGGATCTCTTTCTCATTTAAGAAAAGTCTGGAATCTTGGGTTACTAATTCGTGGAATACTTGGCAATCCGAAATTTTCTTGACTGATATTCAAGAAAAGAGTATCCTACAAAAATTCATAGAATTGGAGGAATTGTTCCTCTTGGATGAAATGATAAAGGAATACCCGGAAACACGTTTACAAAACCTTCGTATCGGAATCTACAAAGAAATGGTCCAATTGATCAAGACGCACAATCAGGATTGTATCCATACGATTTTGCACTTCTCGACAAATATAATCTGTTTCGTTATGCTAAGTGGTTATTCTATTATAGGTAATCAAGAACTTATTATTCTTAACTCTTGGGTTCAAGAATTCATATATAACTTAAGCGACACAATAAAAGCTTTTTCTATTCTTTTATTAACTGATTTATGTATAGGATTTCATTCGCCTCATGGTTGGGAACTAATGATTGGTTCTGTCTATAAAGATTTTGGATTTGCTCATAATGAACAAATTCTATCCGGTCTTGTTTCCACTTTTCCAGTCATTCTAGATACCATTTTAAAATATTGGATTTTCCGTTATTTAAATCGTGTATCTCCGTCACTTGTAGTGATTTATCATTCAATGAATGACTGAAAAAATGATCTGCCGATCCCATTCTAACGT